TGGTCGTGATGTTGGAATATTTAGTGCCGAGTGTTTTTTTGAAAAGATTTTTCAGGGGATTTTAGGTAATGTGAAAATTGGGGTGGAGTAAAATTGGTATACATATATATATATATATATATATATATATAATGGATGCCAATTCTTATCTCGACTTGTTGGTTTTCACGTTCTTGAGTCCTCCTTGGTTTTGGGGTTTGACAAGGATAATAGGATTTTTTGAGCGTAGGGGGGTAGGGGGGTTTGTCGCGCAGAAACCAAGGGGGCATATGATTGAGGTGTAGATTGAACAAGTAATAATGGTGTTATGCACTTGAATAAATAATATGTAATTCTTAAGTTATGTCTTTAAATAATTAAATTATATTACGCATACAAGAGTAAATGTTCTACCTTAATTTAACAATTGATTCTGCACTCTGAGATGTAAAATGAAAGGAAACCAAAATAAAGGAACCCTATGCATATAAGATAATGCTTGGCATGTTGGGTAATGAAATTTATGTACTACACCATTAATCAGATGCCATTATAATTAATGTAGGATGGATTAAGAAGTTTATGTCCTTGAAATAGGAACCAGATGCAAGTAATAGTTCACCATATGCCACCCTCACATTTATTGTCCCTGATTCTATCATGCATGATTTACCTTTATATAATTTAGTTGGTGGTTTCTTACTACATTAATATGTTTATTTAAAATTTTAGTTGATATTCCAAAGGAGTATGTGGTCTTAGATTTATTGGGGAATAAATATTGTTATTAAGTTTAAATTAATTTTATTCTAAGTATTAATTTTATGCTTATGTATACCTTAGATTGTTAATACCTGCTTTATGGTCAAAATAATGAGTTGGTGATAATACATATATGTACTAGTACATTAATGTAATATTATGCATAATATGTACTAAACCATAAAGGGAGTGGGTAACTCCAGAAAGTAGTTTAGTTTAGAATTCTGGCTTTGGGAGCCAGGGGTGTGAGTTGAAATCTCTCTTTTCTGGGCGCTAGGGAGGAGTCTAACCTCCGATCTTCGGATTACAAGACCGATGCTTTTGGACTAAGCTACTAGGGCAAGCTCATTCTAGTGCTTTGTTTTCTAATCATCCTGCTAATGGGATGAAGATGAGGAATAGTGCGAAGTATAGAATGGATGCGATTTGTCCGATGATGATGAATGGGTGTTCTACTGGTATGCCTCCAATTCATGTTAAGATTGCTATATCTGCTACTAGGGTTCAGAATAAGAATTGGGTAATTGGGCGGAATGTAAGTCCTCGTTGTTTTGAGGTATGCAGTAGTGGAACTACTATTAGGACTAGGATGGAGAATAGTAGTGCTAGGACACCTCCAAGTTTGTTTGGAATTGATCGTAGAATGGCGTATGCAAATAGGAAGTATCATTCTGGTTTAATATGGGGTGGGGTGACTAGGGGGTTGGCAGGAGTGAAATTTTCTGGGTCTCCTAGTAGGTTGGGGGAAAATAGTGCTAGTGAGGCGAGGGCTAGTAATATGATTACGAACCCTAGAATGTCTTTGTATACAAAGTATGGGTGAAATGGGATTTTGTCTGCGTCTGAGTTTAATCCTACTGGGTTGTTTGATCCTGTTTCGTGGAGGAATAGTAGGTGAATAATGGTTGCGGCAGCAATGATAAATGGCAGAAGGAAGTGGAATGCAAAGAATCGTGTAAGTGTTGCATTGTCTACTGAGAATCCGCCTCAGATTCATTGGACTAGTATGTCTCCTATATAAGGTACGGCGGATAGTAGGTTTGTAATTACAGTGGCACCTCAGAAGGATATTTGTCCTCATGGGAGAACGTAGCCTACAAAGGCTGTTATTATGACTAGTAGTAGGAGAACTACTCCAATGTTTCAGGTTTCTTTGTACAGGTAAGATCCATAGTATAGGCCTCGGGCAATGTGTATGTAGATACAGATGAAGAAGAATGATGCTCCGTTAGCGTGGATGTTGCGGATTAGTCATCCATAATTTACGTCTCGGCAGATGTGGGTAACTGATGAGAATGCGGTTGAGATGTCTGAGGTGTAGTGTATAGCTAGGAATAGCCCGGTTAGGATTTGGGTAATTAGGCATAGTCCTAGTACGGATCCAAAGTTTCATCAAACTGAGATGTTTGATGGTGCTGGCAGATCAACTAGTGCGTCATTAGCGATTTTAATTAGGGGGTGTGTTTTTCGTAGGCTTGCCATTAGGGTTCTTGTAGTTGAATAACAACGGTGGTTCTTCAAGTCACTGGTCTCGGTTAAAGTCTGAGTGAGAATTATGACTTATTTTATGTTTTTGTTATTGATGGCTTTGGTTGTGGGTTTAGTTGCTGTTGCTTCTAATCCTACACCTTATTTTGCGGCTCTTGGTTTGGTAGTTGCGGCTGGGGTTGGGTGTGGGGTTTTGGTTGGTCATGGGGGTTCTTTTTTGTCGTTGGTTCTTTTTTTGATTTATCTAGGGGGGATGCTTGTGGTTTTTGCTTATTCGGCAGCTTTGGCTGCTGAGCCTTTTCCGGAGGCTTGAGGGAGTCGTTCTGTGCTGGGTTATGTCTTGGTCTACTTGCTGGGGGTTGGTTTAGCGGCAGGGGTTTTTTGAGGGGGGTGGTATGAGGGTTCTTGGGTAGTTGTGGATGGGTTGAAGGAGTTTTCTATTTTGCGTGGTGATATTAGTGGCGTGGCTGTTATGTATTCGTCTGGTGGGGGGATGTTAGTTATTTGTGCTTGAGTGCTGCTTTTAACCTTGCTTGTTGTGTTGGAGCTTACTCGTGGTTTGAGCCGTGGGACTCTTCGTGCAGTTTAGAGAAGGGCTGGAATGGTGGCTAGGATTAGGGTGAGGAGGAAAATGGTTAAGTATGTTTTAATTATTCCTCGTGTGATGTCGTTTGTAATTTTTGACATAATTGTTTGTGTTAGCGCTAGGCCTTTTGGTCCAATATTTTCAAGTCATGTTTTGTCTAGTTGGGTGGCGGCTGACTGTCCTAGGGTAAGTTTGAGTTTTGGGAGAAGTCGGTGTGTGATTGCTGGGAAGAATCCAAGTATGTTTGAAAAGTGATGTGGGAGGGTTATTGGTGTAATTTTTACTTGTTTGCTGGTTATATTGGCTAGTTCTATGGCTGTTAATAGGCCTAGGATGGTTACTGCGAGGGCTGCTATTTTAAGGGTGGTAGGTATGGTTATAATTGGTGTTTTTATTGGTAGGAAGTTGTGTGTAATTATAAATCCTGCGATGATACTTCCTCAGGCAAGTCGCTTGATGGAGTTAATTACTAATGGATCGTTTTCGTTGATTGGGGATAATGGTAGGAATCGTGGGGTTCCTATAGTCACGAAGTATACTAGTCGAAAGCTGTAGACCGCGGTGAAAGATGTGGCGATTAGTGTGAGGGTTAGGGCTCAGGCGTTTAGGTATGAGGTGTTTAGGGCTTCGATGATTGCGTCTTTTGAGAAGAATCCTGCTAGGAACGGGGTTCCTGTTAGGGCTAGGCTACCGATTGTGAAGTAGGTTGAGGTGGCGGGTATAATGTTGAATAGGCCTCCTATTTTTCGGATGTCTTGTTCATCGTTTAGGCTGTGGATGATTGATCCGGAGCATAAGAATAGTATGGCCTTGAAGAAAGCGTGCGTGCAGATGTGAAGGAATGCTAGTTGTGGTTGGTTTAGTCCGATGGTAACTATTATTAGTCCTAACTGACTTGATGTTGAGAAGGCTACAATTTTTTTGATATCATTTTGGGTTAGGGCGCAGGTGGCTGTAAATAGTGAAGTTAGTGCTCCTAGACAGAGGCAGGTTGTTAAGGCGAGTGGGTTGTTTTCTATAAGGGGGTGTAGACGGATTAGTAAGAAGATCCCTGCAACAACTATGGTGCTTGAGTGGAGTAGGGCAGATACTGGTGTGGGACCTTCTATGGCGGATGGAAGCCATGGGTGGAGGCCAAATTGGGCTGATTTTCCTGTTGCTGCTAGGATAAGTCCTGCTAGAGGGATTGTTATGTTGAAGCTTTTTGATAGTGTAAAAATTTGTTGGATTTCTCAGGAGTTTAGGTTTGTTGCGAATCAGGCTATGGTTATGATTAGTCCGATGTCTCCTACTCGGTTGTAAATGACGGCTTGGAGTGCTGCTGTGTTGGCGTCTGCTCGTCCGTGTCATCATCCGATGAGTAGGAATGATATAATTCCCACTCCTTCTCAGCCAATGAATAGTTGAAATATGTTGTTGGCTGTGACTAGGATGATTATTGCTACTAGGAATGTTAATAAGTATTTGAAAAATTGGTTGATGTTAGGGTCGGAGTGTATGTATCATAGTGCGAATTCTAGGATTGACCAGGTGACGTACAAGGCAATTGGAATAAAGATTAAGGAGTAGTGGTCGAATTTAAGGCTGATATTGATGTCGAATGTTTGAGTATTAATTCAGTGTCAGTTTGTTATGATGCCTTCTGTTTTTAGGTCCAAGAAGATAATGAGTGGGAGAAGGCTGATGAAAAATGAAGAGCTTACAGCGGTTTTGGCCATTTCTGCCAGTTTAGACTTTTGTTGGTTTGGGGTTAGTGTAGTGAGTAGTGGATATATTAGGATAAAAAAGATTAAGAGGAGTGATGAGTGTATGATTAATGTCATTTTAGCTTTCACTTGGATTTGCACCAAGAGTTTTTGGTTCCTAAGACCAATGGATGAGCTATTATCCTTTAAAAGCGTAAGGAAGCCACGGATTTTAACCATGGTGCGTAAGGATTAGCAGTACTTACTAATTTCTGTTCTTCCTTGGTGAGTAAGGGGATTTTAACTCCTATTTTTAGAATCACAATCTAATATTTTAGTTAAATTATACTTACAATAGCATCATCCTCATATGAGTTCGGGTTTTGTTACTAGAAGGATTACTGGAATCAGGTGTATGGTTATTAATAGGTGTTCTCGAGTATGGAATGGTTGGAGCCCTGTGATGTGGTTTGGTACCTGGCCTCGTTGTGATATGAGGAATATGTACAGGGAGTAGCCGGCTGTAATAAGTGTTCCTAGTCCTGTGAGTAGAATTGTTCATGGGGATCAGTTAAAGAGAGTTGTGATGATCATGAGTTCTCCTATTAAATTAGGTAGGGGTGGGAGTGCCAGGTTAGCCAGGTTTGCTAGAAATCATCAAGTTGCGGTTAATGGAAAGATTACTTGTAACCCTCGGGCGAGGATTATTGTTCGACTATGGGTTCGTTCGTATGCTGTGTTGGCTAAGCAAAATAGCGTTGAGGATACTAGTCCGTGGGCAATTATTAGGATGATTGCTCCTGAAAACCCTCATGGGGTTTGGATTAAGATTCCTCCTGCTACTAGTCCTATGTGACTTACGGATGAGTAGGCAATTAGTGACTTTAGATCTGTTTGCCGAAGGCAGATTGACCCGGTCATGATGATTCCTCAGAGGGCTAAAATAATGAATGGGTAGGCTAGTTCTTTTGATAGAGGGTCAAGTATTACTATTATGCGCATTATTCCGTATCCTCCCAGTTTTAATAGGACTGCTGCTAGTACCATGGATCCTGCTACTGGGGCTTCTACGTGTGCTTTTGGTAGTCAGAGGTGGACTCCATATAGTGGTATTTTAACTAGGAATGCGATTAGGCATCCGGCTCATCAGATTATGTGTCCTCAAGAGTTAAGTTGTAAGGGTTGTGAATATTGTAATACTAGTATTGATAATGTCCCTGTGGATTGTTGGAGAAGGAGTAGGGCTACTAAAAGGGGGAGTGATCCTGCTAGGGTGTAGAATAGGAAGTAAGTTCCTGCATTTAATCGTTCAGTTTGATTACCTCATCGGGTAATAATGATAAGGGTGGGGATAAGTGTGGCTTCGAATATAATGTAAAATATGATGATCTCTGTAGCGCCGAATGCTATAATTAGAAAAGTTTGTAGTGAGGCGAGGAGTGAGATGTATGATCGTTGTCGGCTAATTGGTTCAGGATTAATATGGTTTTGGCTGGCTAGAATTATTAGTGGGAGTAGTCAGCATGTAAGTACTAGGAGGGGGGTTGACAGAGGGTCGGTGGCTAAGTATGTGTTGGATGAGGTTCATCCGGTTTCTGATGTTCATTTTAATCAAGTTAGGCTAATAAAGGCGATTAAGAGGCTGTGTGCAGTTGTGGTTGTTCATAATCATTTGGGGGAGGCTAATCAGATTGTTGGGAATAGCATGAGTGTTGGAATTAGTACTTTTAGCATTGTAGGAGATTGAGGTTTTGTAGTCGATCGGTTCCATGGGTGCGGGCAGTGGCTACTAGTAATGCTAGGCCGGTGCTTGCTTCGCAGGCGGAAAAAGCTAAAAGAAGTATAGGAGCTGTTGAAAATCCTGTAGACTCAAATTGTAATGCCCACAGGGCTAATGCAATAAATAGGGATAATATTATTCCCTCTAAGCAGAGGAGTGCTGAGAGTAGGTGGGTGCGGTGAAATGCTAGTCCTATTAATCCTAGGATGAATGCTGAGCTGAAACTAAAATGTACGGGTGTCATAAGGGGGTCGTGGACTTAAACCACGATTTTCTGAGCCGAAATCAGAAGTCTTGTTTTGGACTAACTCCCTATTCTGCTCACTCTAGGCCACCTTGGGTTCACTCATAAATTAGGCCCAGGGTTAATAGGATTAGGACTGTTGTGGCTCAGAAGAATGTTCCGGTTGGATTGTATAGCTGGTCTCCTCATGGTAGGGGGAGGAGGAGGGCGATTTCTAGGTCAAATAGGAGAAATAGGATTGCTACTAGGAAAAAACGTAGGGAAAATGGTAGCCGGGCAGATCCTAGGGGGTCAAATCCGCATTCGTATGGTGATAATTTTTCTGCGTCTGGGTTTATTTGAGGTAATCAGAAGGATACAATTGCTAAGATCAAGGAGAGGATTATTGTGATGAGTAGGATAGTTGTAACTAGGTTCATTATCTTTCCCTGGATTTTGACCAAGACTGTGTGATTGGAAGTCACTTGTACTAACTTTAATACTAGAAAGATATGAGCCTCATCAATAGATAGATACGTAAAGGAATAGTCACACTACGTCGACAAAATGTCAGTATCAGGCGGCGGCTTCGAAGCCGAAATGGTGTTCGGATGTGAAGTGGTATTGGATTTGGCGTAGTAGGCATACTGCTAGGAAGGTGGATCCAATGATGACGTGTAGTCCGTGGAATCCTGTGGCTACGAAGAATGTTGAACCGTAAACTCCATCTGCAATTGTGAATGGTGCTTCATAATATTCTATAGCCTGGAGGGCAGTGAAGTAAAGTCCTAGAATAATAGTTAATGTTAAGGATTGAATAGCTTGTTTTCGTTCTCCCTCTATAATGCTGTGGTGGGCTCATGTTACTGTAACCCCCGATGCTAGTAGAACAGCTGTGTTAAGGAGTGGTACTTCAAATGGATCAAGTGGAGTAATTCCTGTGGGGGGTCAGCACCCTCCTAGTTCTGGTGTGGGTGCTAAGCTTGAGTGGTAGAAGGCTCAGAAGAATCCGAGGAAGAAGAATACTTCGGAAGTAATGAACAGGATTATTCCGTATCGTAACCCTTTTTGCACGGGGGGCGTGTGGTGGCCTTGGAAGGTTCCTTCTCGGATAATATCGCGTCATCATTGGTATATAGTGAGAAGTAGGAGGATTATTCCTAGAGTTATTAGTGTTGTTGAGTGGAAGTGAAATCAGATTGCTAAGCCGGATGTTATTAGTAGAGCAGCGATAGCTCCGGTTAGTGGTCATGGGCTTGGATCAACTATATGATAGGCATGTGCTTGGTGGGCCATTAGACGTTCTCTTGTAGGTACAGGCTTAAAAGGAGTACAAATACGTAAGCTTGGATTATTGCTACCGCAACTTCTAGTAGTGTGAGTAGGAAGAGTACAGTGGCGGTCAGGATTGCTACTGTTGGTATTATTGGTAGTAAGACAAATACGGCTGTGGCGATGAGTTGAATTAGTAGGTGGCCTGCGGTTAGGTTGGCTGTGAGTCGGACTCCTAGGGCCAATGGTCGAATAAATAGGCTAATTGTTTCAATAATGATGAGTACTGGAATAAGTGGGATGGGTGTTCCTTCTGGTAATAGGTGGCCTAGAGCAACTGTTGGTTGATTTCGCATGCCAATAATTACTGTAGCTAGTCAGAGTGGTACGGCAAATCCTATGTTTAGTGATAGCTGTGTTGTGGGTGTGAAAGTATATGGTAGCAGGCCTAGTATATTGATGGTGATTAGGAAGATTATTAGTGAGGCCAGCAGGAGTGCTCATTTATGTCCTCCAATATTTAGGGGTATTATTAGTTGGTTAGTAAATCGGTTAATGAATCATCCTTGTACTGTGATAAGTCGATTGTTAATTCATCGGGATGATGGGGTTGGGTAGAGTACTCAGGGTAGTGCGATTGCAATGGCAATTAATGGAATGCCCAGGTATAGTGGGCTCGCGAATTGGTCGAAGAAGCTTACTATCATGGTCAGTCTCAGGATTCAGTTTTGTGTTTTTCAGCACTTACTGGGGTTGGTTCATTCGGTGTAATGTGATTTAAGATTTTGGTTGGGATGATTGTTAAAAAAATTAATCAGGAAAATATTAAAATTGCAAGTCAGGGGCTTGGGTTTAATTGTGGCATTTCACTAGGGGTGGTCGGGAGTCACCAATCTTTGGCTTAAAAGGCCAATGCTTTGTCCAATGTTTAGCTTCCTAGCGAGGCGTCTTCTAACATAAGGGAGGATCAGTTTTCGAAGTGTTCTAGTGGGACGGCTTCGACTACAATTGGTATAAAGCTGTGGTTGGCTCCGCAGATTTCAGAGCATTGTCCATAGAACACGCCTGGGCGTGAGGCAATAAAGGCAGTTTGATTTAGTCGTCCCGGGACTGCATCTATTTTTATGCCCAGGGACGGGACAGCTCAGGAGTGTAGTACGTCTTCCGCCGATACTAAGACCCGGATTGGAGATTCTATTGGAATTACTATTCGATGGTCTGTCTCTAGAAGTCGGAATTGTCCTGGGGTGAGGTCCTGTGTTGGGACTATATAGGAGTCAAAGCCCAGGTTTTCGTAGTCTGTATATTCGTAACTTCAGTATCATTGGTGCCCTATTGCTTTGATTGTTAGATGGGGGTCGTTAATCTCGTCTATAAGATACAAGATTCGTAAGGAGGGCAGGGCGATTAATACTAAGATAACGGCTGGCAGAATGGTTCATACAATCTCAATTTCTTGGGAGTCTAAGATATATTTGTTGGTGAGTTTGGTTGAGACTATTGCGATAATAATATATAATACTAAGGTACTGATTAAAAATACAATTATTAATGCGTGGTCGTGGAAGTGGAGAAGTTCTTCTATAACGGGTGATGCCGCATCTTGGAATCCTAGTTGTGTTGGATGTGCCATTAGGTCCTGGGTAAGACATGCGGGGATTTAACCTGCAACTTCACCTTGACAAGGTGGTGTAATTTGCATTTTACTAATGTCTCTAAGGAAGTGACAGAGTGGTTATGTGGCTGGCTTGAAACCAGCATATGGAGGTTCAATTCCTTCCTTTCTCGTTAATTTGATTGAATTTGAACGAATGCTGGTTCCTCATATGTGTGATAGGGAGGAGGGCAGCCGTGAAGTCATTCTACGTTTGTTGAAGTTAATTCTACGGATAGTACTTCTCGTTTAGCGGCGAAGGCTTCTCATAGAATGAACAGGAACATGATTACTGCTACTAAAGAAATTAATGATCCAATAGATGATACTGTGTTTCATAGAGCATAGGCGTCTGGGTAGTCGGAGTATCGTCGTGGCATTCCTGCTAGTCCTAGGAAGTGTTGTGGGAAGAATGTGAGGTTGACTCCAATAAATATTACCCCGAAGTGGATTTTTGTTCAGGCACTGTGTAGGGTATATCCGGTCAGTAAGGGGAATCAATGTACAAAGGCTGCTATGATGGCAAACACGGCACCTATCGACAGGACATAGTGGAAGTGTGCGACTACGTAGTATGTGTCGTGGAGGACAATGTCGAGTGATGAGTTGGATAGGACGATCCCTGTAAGTCCACCTACTGTAAACAGGAAAATGAACCCAAGAGCCCATAGTATTGGAGTTTCTCATTTAATTGATCCTCCGTGAAGAGTGGCTAGTCAGCTAAATACTTTTACACCTGTTGGGATAGCGATAATTATTGTTGCAGATGTAAAATATGCGCGGGTGTCTACATCTATTCCGACAGTAAATATGTGATGGGCTCATACAATAAATCCTAAAAGGCCGATGGCCATTATAGCTCATACCATTCCTATGTATCCGAATGGTTCTTTTTTCCCGGAATAATAAGCTACGACATGGGAGATAATTCCAAATCCTGGAAGGATAAGGATGTAGACTTCTGGGTGCCCAAAGAATCAGAATAAGTGTTGGTATAGGATTGGGTCTCCTCCTCCTGCTGGGTCGAAGAATGTGGTGTTAAGGTTTCGATCTGTAAGAAGTATTGTAATTCCAGCGGCTAGTACTGGTAGTGATAGAAGTAGTAGTACAGCGGTTACAAGCACGGATCAGACGAATAGAGGTGTTTGATATTGAGAAATAGCTGGAGGCTTCATGTTAATTGTTGTGGTGATGAAATTAATTGCTCCTAGGATTGATGATACACCTGCTAAGTGGAGTGAAAAGATTGTTAGATCTACCGATGCCCCTGCGTGAGCCAGGTTGCCAGCAAGAGGTGGATAAACCGTTCACCCCGTTCCGGCCCCAGCTTCAACTCCGGAAGAGGCCAGCAGTAGTAGAAATGATGGGGGTAGTAGTCAAAAACTTATGTTATTTATACGTGGGAACGCCATGTCTGGGGCTCCAATCATTAGTGGCACAAGTCAGTTTCCAAATCCTCCAATCAGGATAGGCATTACTATAAAGAAAATTATCACGAAGGCGTGAGCAGTAACGATAACATTATAAATTTGGTCATCACCTAGAAGCGATCCAGGCTGGCTTAGTTCAGCACGGATGAGAAGGCTTAAGGCGGTACCTACTATTCCGGCTCAGGCACCAAATACAAGATAGAGGGTACCAATGTCTTTGTGGTTAGTAGAGAAGAATCAACGTGTGATTGCCACAGGTAGGGTGGCCGAGTGTATAGGCGGTGGGTTGTAGCTCCATATACAGAGGTTTAAGTCCTCTTCCTATCAGTAGCCCCGTGGTGAAGAGCACATTGGATTGCAAATCCAAAGGCGCAGATGATAGTCTGCCGGGGCTTTTCCCGCCTTGCTTGGCTTTACGGCGGGAAAAGTAGATAGATGCCCGCTGGTTTGGGCGCTTAGCTGTTAACTAAGAGTTTGTAGGATCGAGGCCTTCCTATCTAGTAAGGCCTTAGTTTAGTAAAAATGTCTGATTTGCAATTAGGAGATGCAAGTTAATTTCTTGTAGGTCTTAGTCAGGGGCTAGAAGGCTTTCACTTCTATTTAAAGCTTTGAAGGCTTTTGGTTTAGTATTATCCTAAGTCCCTAGGTGGTTAGCATTAGGATGGTTGGAGTTATTGGTAGTAGGCCTAGGGCAGATGTAGTAAATAATGCTAGTGGTAGGGAGGTTTGGGTTGTTTTGGTTCGTCATGGGGTGGTTGAATTGGTTGTGGTGGGGGAGATGGTTAGTGTTATTGCGTAGCATAGTCGTAGGTAGAAGTATAGGCTGATTAGGGCGGTTATGGCTATTGTTGTGGCGATAATTGGAAGGTCTTGTTTTGTTAGTTCTTGCAGGATTAGTCATTTAGGTATGAATCCTGTTAGTGGTGGTAGGCCTCCTAGTGAGAGTAGGACTAGGGCGGTTATTGATGCTAGGGTTGGGTTTTTTGATCAGGTTGTTGCAAGGGTATTGATTTTGGTGGTGGTTAGTGTTTTGAGAGTTAGGAATGCTGCGGAAGTTATAATAATGTATGTTCCTAGTGCAATTATGGTTAGTTGTGGGGCGTATTGGACGATGATGATTATTCATCCTATGTGTGCAATTGATGAGTATGCTAAGATTTTTCGGAGCTGGGTTTGGTTAAGTCCTCCTCACCCTCCTACTAGTGCGGATAGGATTCCTAGTACTGTTAGGAGTGAGGGGTTAATGTTTTGTGCTGTTTGGATGATTAGTGCGAGGGGGGCGAGTTTTTGTCATGTGGATAGGATTAGTCCTGTTAACAGGTCTAGTCCTTGTAGCACTTCTGGTATTCAAAAGTGTATTGGTGCAAGTCCAATTTTGAGGGCTAGGGCGGCTGTAAATATTGTGCTGGCGACGGGATTTGATAGGTCGTTGATGTTTCATTCTCCTGTTATTCAAGCATTTGTTGTACTCGCGAACAGGATTATTGCTGCTGCAGTGGCTTGGGTTAGGAAGTATTTTGTTGTTGCTTCTACTGCACGGGGGTGGTGGTGTTGTGCTATTAGGGGGGTGATTGCCAGGGTATTAATTTCTAAACCTATTCAAGCTAGTAATCAGTGGGAGCTTATGAAGGTTAGGGTGGTTCCTAGGCCTAGGCTGGATAGTAGGATAGCAAGTACGTATGGGTTCATTGGCGGAGGAGGGACTTTAACCGTCATGTTCGGGGTATGGGCCCGAAAGCTTTATTAGCTGACCCCGTCTTAGGAAGTGGTGTAAAGGAAGCACCAAGAGTTTTGATCTCTTGAGTATGGGTTCAATTCCCTTCTTTCTAGGAACTGAGGGGATTTTAACCCCTGTAAATCACTCTATCAAAGTGGTCCTTGGGCATTCAGGCACAGTTCCTTGTTTATAGTTGTGGGGGAAGCCCTGCTAGTGCGATTGGTAGGGCGGTGTGTCATAATACAAAGGCAAGTGTTAGGGGAAGGAAGTTTTTTCATACTAGGTGTATTAGTTGGTCATATCGGAATCGTGGGTATGAGGCTCGTACTCATAGGAATAGGATGGATAGGAGTGCTGCTTTGGTTATAAGGTTAATTGTTGTGAGCTCGGGGATGTTTGGTAAGTGTGAAGCTCCTAGGAATAATACGGCTGATAGGGTATTTATTAATAGAATGTTGGCGTATTCGGCTAGGAAAAATAGGGCGAATGGGCCTCCTGCATATTCTACGTTGAAACCTGACACTAGTTCTGATTCTCCTTCTGTTAGGTCGAAGGGCGCTCGGTTTGTTTCGGCTAGTGTTGAGATGTATCATATTGCGGCTAGGGGTCAGGCAGGGATTAGTAGTCAAATGCTTTCCTGGGTGGTGTTAAATGTTTGTAGGGTATATCCTCCTGAGAAGATAATTACGGAGAGGAGAATTAGGCCCAGGCTGACTTCGTATGAGATTGTTTGGGCTACGGCTCGTAAAGCTCCAATTAGTGCGTATTTTGAATTAGATGCTCAGCCTGATCCTAGAATTGAGTATACTGCAAGGCTTGATAGGGCCAGGATAAATAGGATTCCTAGGTTAAGGTCGATTACTGGGTAGGGTAGGGGTATTGGTGCTCATAGGGTTATGGCTAGGGCTAGTGCTAGTATTGGGGTGGCGAGAAATAGGAATGGGGATGATGTAGATGGGCGGACGGGTTCTTTAATAAATAGTTTTACTCCATCGGCGATGGGTTGGAGTAGTCCGTAGGGTCCTACTACGTTAGGGCCTTTTCGTAATTGTATATATCCTAATACTTTTCGTTCAACCAACGTAAGGAAGGCCACTGCTAGGAGTACTGGCACTATGTAGGCTAAGGGATTAATTAGGTGAGTTATTAGGGTGTTTAACATGAACTGGGGAGAGGATTTGAACCTCTGGCTAAAAGGGCTTAGGCCTTTCGCAATTTACCATGCTCTGCCACCCCAGTATGTCCTTATTTCGGCTGACTGAATGGGGTTTTGGCTCTACCCCTTGCTTTATTTATTTGTTTTCATAAATTGGGGGTGGGGCGTGCTTCGAGTATGGGCCCCCTTTTTCCGATCCTTTCGTACTAGGAAAAGTAGCGTTACAGATAGAAACTGACCTGGATTGCTCCGGTCTGAACTCAGATCACGTAGGACTTTAATCGTTGAACAAACGAACCCTTAATAGCGGCTGCACCATTAGGATGTCCTGATCCAACATCGAGGTCGTAAACCCCCTCGTCGATATGGACTCTGGGAGGGGATTGCGCTGTTATCCCTAGGGTAACTTGGTTCGTTGATCGGCTCTGTTGGCCGGATCATATTTGGTCAGATATTCTGTGGCTTAGAAATGTCTTTCTTGGTTTTAGGAGTTTGTCCCAGTCCACTTGGAGGCTTTTTTTTCCTCCGTGGTCGCCCCAACCGAAGGTAAAATCTCATGTTTCACGAAGTTTTTGCTTTTCATTGAGTTGCTTGACGTGGTTGAGTTTTGTACCTTAAGCTCCAAAGGGTCTTCTCGTCTTGTATTTTTATGTCCGCTTCTGCACGGGCAGATCAATTTCACTGACTTGAAAAGGGAGACAGTTAAGCCCTCGTTTGGCCATTCATACAGGTCTCTATTTAAAAGACAAGTGATTGCGCTACCTTTGCACGGTCAAAATACCGCGGCCGTTGAACATTATAGTCACTGGGCAGGCTGGACCTCCTATACTTGGTTGTATTGCAGGAGGCGATGTTTTTGGTAAACAGGCGAGGCTTGTGTTTGCCGAGTTCCTTTCTTTTCTTTTAGTCTTTCCTCTAAGTGGCACTCCAGTGTGGGGGTAACGATTTTTTAGTTGCGGGGTTTTCTTGAGTTTATGTATGGTTCGCAATGCTCTCTTGGGTTGAGTTCGTTGGTTGCCAGTGGTTTGTCCAGTCTGGCTTACACTTGTGCCGGGAGAAGGGCGGGTCTTCTTGTTACTCATTTTAGCATAATCTTTTCCATGTTGGCATGGGTTGGCCTAATAATATTTAGGGGAGTAAGATTTTTTATCGGAATAATAAACTTTTGTCTGTCTGAGCTTTAACGCTTTCTGTTTAGGTGGCTGCTTTTAGGCCCACTGGAACAGAGTGTTTTATAAATTATGATCTTTATCCTTCTGATAAGGTTGTGTCCTTTGTTAAAGGGGCTGTACCCCTTTTAACTAACTCTCGTGTATTTCTCTTGAATATCTTGGTTTGTTTGATTTGAGGTTTATGAGGCTGAACTTCTATTCATTTCTTAGGCAACCAGCTATCACCAGGTTCGGTAGGTCTATCACTTCTACCCGGAGCTCTTCCCACTCTTTTGCCACAGAGACGGGTTGGCCCTTAATAGGCTGTCTCGGGGTAGCTCACCTGGTTTCGGGGTTTCAAACTAAAGGTCTCTTTGCTTGGGTGGGCTGGCTAAATCATGATGCGAAAGGTACAGGGTTTAATCTTTGCTTTTTGGTGCTTATATGGGTTATTTCATTTCTCTTTCAGCTTTCCCTTGCGGTACTGTTTCTATTGCTTTATGGTTGAACCTTTTCTGTCTCCCATACTCAGGTAAAAGAATGTTTTAGTTTGTTGTGTTAGGTTTGTTTTATTTATTTATATTGTTTGGTTATTTTAATAGTTAAGCTAGCTGTTTGGCTCAGGGTGATCCAATTTGCATGGATGTCTTCTCGGTGTAAGTGAGATGCTTAACTAGCTCAGCCACACCCTGGGTTTAGTCCAAGTGCACCTTCCGGTACACTTACCGTGTTACGACTTGCCTCCCCTTGTCAGTGCTAAAATATTAGGTATTTTTGGTGCGTTTTGACAGGGGAGAGTGACGGGCGGTGTGTACGCGTCTCAGGGCCGAGTTCAAAAGGACTCTCTATTTCCTTTTTACTACTAAATCCTCCTTCAAGCATTATTTCATGGTGCGTATTCGTAATATTCTGTGATAGAAAATGTAGCCCATTTCTTTCCACTTCATGCGCTACACCTCGACCTGACGTTCTGGGTTATATCCATTTTGCTTACTTTTATTTCCTTCACAGGGTAAGCTGACGACGGCGGTATATAGGCTGGGGTGGCTAGGGGTGGTGAGGTTTAACGGGGATTATCGGTTCTAGAACAGGCTCCTCTAGGGGGGTTTGAGACACCGTCAGGTCTTTTGGGTTTTAAGCTGATGCTCGTAGTACCCTGGCGGACATTAAATTGTAGTTGAATGTCTGGGTTTACGGCTGAGCATAGTGGGGTATCTAATCCCAGTTTGTTTCTCAGCTTTCGTGGGGTCAGGTGGGTTTGTTTAAAGCTACTTTCGTGTTAGGGCTTCGGACGCCTAGAAGCGTATGACGGCCAAGGGGCCATTTGGCTTTAATTTTTGTCTACCCTTAACCACCCTTTACGCCGTTGTATTATCAACTGGGGCCTCTCGTCTAACCGCGGTGGCTGGCACGAGTTTTACCGGCCCTCTTAACACTGACTGAGTCAAGTTTTCACTTATGGCTTAATATTTATCACTGCTGAATTCCCTTGGGGGTGTGGCTAGGCTAGGCGTTTTGGGCTAAATGTTTGTGCCTGATGCCCGCTCCTCGTCCCCGGGCAGGGGATTGAGGGCATACTCACTGGGCTGCGGAGACTTGCATGTGTAAGTTGGGTTATAGCTGATAGTAAGGTCGGGACCATGCCTTTGTGCATGCGGAGTTTTTTAGGACACATCTTAGCATCTTCAGTGCTATGCTTTAAATTAAGCTACGCTAGC